GAAATAAAAAAACATAGTATAGAAAAGATATCCAAAATGATATAGAAATCACTATCCTATCCTTAGTTTTTATTTCCTTAATTTAATTGAATTTCGTTTGATTAGGGCAAAGTTCCTTAAAAACCTCTGCCTTTTTTAAAATATCCTGAACAGTTCCTGTAGGCTGAGCGCCTTTTTCAAGGAAATAGAGAATAGCGGGAACGTTTAAATAAGTTTGATTCTTGATAGGATCATAAAAACCTACTTTCCGAAGATCTCTTCCTTCTCTTCGAGATCGAACATCAATTGCAACGATTCGATAGACGGCTCATCGGGATAGATGTAGATGAAAAAGAACCCCCCCTAGAACCGTATAAGAAGTTTTCTCCTCGTACGGCTCGATAAAAAATGATTCGAAGTTTTGTCTATGGATAAAATTAGAATAAATAGGAAAGGAATCCGTAAAATAAATTAGTCTATAATTTAACTCATAGTCATTTTTTTTTTAGCTTCCTTCCTGAAAAAAAAAATCATTTGTACTCATAACTCAAGTTCAATAATTCTCAAATATATTAAATATTAAAGAAATGAATCTTTTTTTTTGAGTGGTCTTTAACCCCCCCTTTTTTCGTCTCATTTCAAATATATTTGGATTCTTTATTTGGATCCGTGAGACAATTGAAGTGGTGTTTCCTTGTTCTGGGATCCTTTATCTTGGTTTTAAATCATTGGGTTTAGACATTACTTCGGTGCTTCTTAATCCTTTCAAAATGGTAGCAACATACCCCTTTTGTGATTTCTTTCTATCAAAGAATCATACCGATGGTTGATTCGTGCGCGATACACTGTGGATCAAAAAAGTTTTAGCCGTTCCAACAAATTTTTTTGAATTGAAAATTTGCTCGAATCGGATCCTTTCGATTTCTATATCGAAGATATACTTACGAAGTTGTTCCAATTTATTGATTGGCATTAACCCTAGATCGTTGCCCCTGAGAAATTAATCAATACTTTCTACTCGAGCTCCATCACGAACTATTTACATTACAACCCAATAAAAAAAGAAGGGTTCTAGTAAAATAGAAAAACGACGTCGAGCCAAGAGCACCTTCATTCCTATATAAAATGGTGGATGTAAGAATAAGAATCCACACCGGATCGTGTCCTTCAAGTCGCACGTTGCTTTCTACCACATCGTTTTAAACGAAGTTTTACCATAACATTCCTCTAATTTGGAACCAGTATGGAATTGATTCAATTATGGAATCATGAATAGTCATTGGTTCAGTCGGTACAGAGACACAGTCATTTATATTTTTTCTTATCTACATAGATAAGAAATATTTTTCTGAAGAAAGATTAGCAAGACCCCGGCTTTTTTGTATTAATGGAACTTTTTCTATAAATCTCTATCTCAAAAAATGTCTAACAGAAATATCCAGAAATCTAAATATAGAAATAACATAACTAACAGAAATCACACGAATAAAGAAATTCTATTTGACTCTGCCTCTTCAAGTGACTCAATAAGATAGACTGACCCATTCCAACTTCCCAAAACTTCCCAAAGATTCAATCCATAAAGAATCATTACAAATCTTTATACTTGAAAAAGTTTCTTACTTCTATACTTCTACATCATTATTTGAGTCAAGTTTTACAATAAAGACTCCATTTGATTATCATAAGAAAAAGAATTTTCTGTTTCTTTTGGAATGGAATTGTCAATGATGTAAAGCAAATAATAAAAATAGATCGAACAACCAAAAGAAATATCATTGTTAAATATTTAAATTTTAATATTTTAGGGATACAAATGATTTTTCACAAAAATGGAATTTTTGTCACTGAAATAGGATAACAATACATACCTATAGGCTAAGCACTTCCTCTTTTATATGTATTTTCATATTTTGTTTAACCTGAGGTTCAGTAATCTTTCTACAGATCTATGTCCCATCTTATCTTTATCTGGATCACAAAAGGGTTTAGTTACTTTTGCATGTAATTTGAACTCGATTTAGTTCAGTTTGTGAAAAATTCAAATATGATTCCGAAAAGAATCATTCAAAATCAAAAAAGAAAGAGGAATCATATTCTATCCAATATTAGACCTTGAAACAGAACCTTGTTGAACAAAAAAGAAGTATTCGGATACAAGGGATATGCTCTGGGACGGAAGGATTCGAACCTCCGAATAGCGGGACCAAAACCCGTTGCCTTACCGCTTGGCTACGCCCCATTTCTATTTTTATTGGACACTAATAAAGAATAATATTGGTATTAAGTGTTCGTCAATTCCAGTCCAACTATCGATATAAAATCTTTCTCCTTTATAGAATTGATTATAGATTCGTTGCTAGAATTTTGACATGTGTATATCTAGAATTCAACTGAATTTATTGATCATTACATATAATTCAATTAAGATATTGTATGAAAGTATGATTTCTTCTATTCTCCTTTGAGAATTGGAGGATTTTTGATTGAGTGGAAAAAGAAGGATTTTTTTGTCTACCTTACTTTCTTCATTTTTCCTTATATCAATAACTCAATCAAAATGCAATTATCTCGACGAAAAAAAATGTCTGTTATGCTTAATATCTTTAGTTTGATCTGTCTTAATTCTGCCCTTTATCCGAGTAGTCTTTTCTTGGCCAAATTGCCCGAAGCCTATGCTTTTTTGAATCCAATCGTAGATGTTATGCCAGTCATACCCCTGTTCTTTTTTCTTTTAGCCTTTGTTTGGCAAGCTGCTGTAAGTTTTCGATAAGATCTTTAATAGTATCCTAGAAAATTCATGATTTATTCGATAAAAATGATAACAATTGATAAGATCAAATAAGTCTGACAGTATGAACCTTCAATTCAAACATTGAAATTCTCGGATAGCCGCGAGAAATCCGTCTCGCCCCATTTCCCGATTTTAATCCTTTTTCTCCTTTTTCCGGCGAAATACCTTATTAGCTTAGGGTCGCTTACAATATCTAATTGTTGGTATGAAAGTGATTTGTGGTAATCAAAGACTCTTATTAAAAATTGAAGAATTTCAACTTCATTTGAATTTCTGAACATTCTTTTCTATTTCTATAATTCATTTCTTGGTGTCAAAATAGGATATGTGATATAAAAATGGAGGATCTATTATCTTTTCTTTTCTCGCTTTTCTTTTTCAAAAAATGATCTTGGAGGTTGTGTAATGCTTACTCTCAAACTTTTCGTTTACACAGTAGTAATATTCTTTGTTTCTCTCTTCATCTTTGGATTCCTATCCAATGATCCAGGACGCAATCCTGGACGTGAAGAATAAAAGAAAAATTTCGTTTTTCTTGCTTGATTTTACAATTTTCTTAATATTTTATTTTAGCTATTCCACACATTTCACTAGGAAAAAAAATAAACAGGGGTTTGCTAAATTTGAAATAAAAAAAATAGAAAGTCATCAACGGAAAGAGAGGGATTCGAACCCTCGGTACGAATAACTCGTACAACGGATTAGCAATCCGCCGCTTTCGTCCACTCAGCCATCTCTCCCAATTGAAAAAGATAATTACTATGTTACATTACACATCAAGTAAGGATTAAAGAAAGTATTTCTTTCACATTCTTTATCGTTATTATATAATTAGCAATTCCATTTAGATGCTCGAAAGATCCAAATAGAAAAATAAAGAAAGAAGACCTTCTTGCTTTGATTTTGTTCGAAGTGCCCTTTTGGCCTGGCCCGGTCAATACCCAGCCGGGCCTTTTTTTGTTCCAAAAAATTCCCTTTATTTTTTATTTATAGGCAACATACTCTAAATAGCCAATTTTGTATCTGTGTAACAATTTCCGTTCTGGGGTTTACATATACTTATCCTTTTTGTTATAATGGAAATTGAGAATGATTTTTGATTCAAAAGAATCAATTAAGTATGTATCAATTTGTATTTTCTTATGTCATTAGGCAAACCAAATTTTAGATTCAAATCCAAGAATCATTCACGAATTCTCAGTCAACGAATAGTTAATGGTTCCCATTTGTCATAAATTTTGGTTTTTTTGAGTGAAAATATACATTTTCTTTTTCAATAGAAAAGTGAGGGGAAGCTTTTTGGCATTGTGTGTTTTGAGATACTATACAATCAATCGAAGGGGTAGATCAAATACAAGCAAAAGGGGAAAAAGGGTTTCTTTTCTCATTTTTCTAAATTTAGAAAAATGAGAAAGAAAAGGGATGCAAGTACAATAAACTAAAATTTAGTAATCCAACCCAAAAAGGGAAATTTTGATCCGATTGTGTATCGTTTTGGCGGCATGGCCGAGTGGTAAGGCGGGGGACTGCAAATCCTTTTTCCCCAGTTCAAATCCGGGTGCCGCCTCATCAACAAACGAATCGAAATCTCTTATTCTGTTCGGCTGATATAACTCAACCAAATTTTACCCAGCAGAACAGAAAGAATAAGGGGACTGTGAATACTTGGTTGATCCTAAAATCCGTTCTGGTTATTTTGTAAATAAATCTTTGAATCCAAAATGAAAAGAAAGATTATAATGGTCGAAGCAAGATTTCCCGACTCCTTTCTACTACTAATGTAATGTCTACTGATTGGGTCTTGATTGGATAGCCGGCAGATAATTTCACTACTGGTTGGGGAAGTTCTTTCTATACTGTAATCTACATATATAGACTCGCGAGAATCTCTGAGTGTTTAGGCATTCAATCACTATTAGATTGAGATGGATAATTGACTTTTTTATAGAAAAAGTGAAAAAAATCTCATCTTTTTTTTAACCCCTCGTCAAGAGTATAATATACTATCTCTCAACTCCTTCAGAGAGATACAACTCCTTCAGAGAAATAATCAGGAAAGGGTACGTATTAGATCAAATAGGAAAAAATTGTAATAAATAGCAATTGATCTATTTTTACTTTGAAGGGCAAGAAAAAAGGAATGGACCCTCTTATTTTATTACTAGATGTTCCATTAGTAACATTCCTTTGTAGTGTTATTGTTTATTTTACTTGTGTTTAGTCTTTCCCGATTAGAAATCATATAGGAATTTTTGAAATGGATTTATTTGATTGGTTCATCAATAGTGTTCGGCCAGAATCCCCTTTTGACTCTGGACCATTCATTCTACTATTATTAGTGAGCAATAATGGAATAATTCTATCATAGAGATAAGGGACATAATTCACATGGATATAGTAAGTCTCGCTTGGGCTGCTTTAATGGTAGTCTTTACATTTTCCCTTTCACTCGTAGTATGGGGAAGAAGTGGACTTTAGAAGCACTCCTAATTTAGTTGAGGAATGAAACGGTATCAATTGTTTTATAGATCGTTCTGCAACGCATTTTTGATTTGAATTGAAATCATTTTCAAATCAAAATATCTTCATTTCCAAATTCCATTGGATTCTAGTGGAGAAATTGATTCTATAACAGTAAAACAATTATTTCAGATTCATCGGAATAAATAGATGTATCAAAAGAAATAGAATTGGGTCCTACGTCAATTCCATATATGGATTAATAACTACATATATTGAAGATAGAAGCTAATATAGTATACCAACTTTATTAGAAACAATTTTATACACTACTATAACACTAATAGAGAGTATGGTAAGTAAGAAATTTCTTTCTTACTTACCATACTCTCGGATCTCATAGAAGACCGCCGACGATAGCCCGTTGATTTCATTTAAGACGTAAAAATAGAATACTTTTCATTTGATTTCTTCAACTATTGATAAGAATTCAGAAGTCAAGTTTCATTTAAAGTTAATCATTTTGACTGACTGTTTTTACGTAAATTATAAGTAGAAAAGCAGTAGGAACTAAAATGAACAGTGCAGTAGCAATAAATGCAAGAATATTTACTTCCATAATCTCATCGTTTTTTTTTATTTCACAATAACTCGGGATTTAATCCCATAGAGATGATAAATCTTTCACCTGTCAATTCAATGAATGCATTACCTATCGATTATCTTGAATCGGATCAATATCATGAATAACAATATCTGAGCTATTAAATTAATTCGTCGTCGAGAATTGAATAGTATAACATACGAACATCTTTTATCCATACCGAATCCAATCTTGGATTCCCGGACCAATCAAAAATTCCTTTACTTTAATTTATCCTTCTTTTCTGTTCTTTCTTTTCTGTTCTTTTTTTTTTCTATAACCTACCTTAGGTCTTCCTTATAGAACCATCAAACGAAACGAAATCTAACCACCCGTCCGAACTACAAAACTCCAACAAACAATACAAGCGAAGTGGAAAAAGAGAGGAATTAGGTTCTAAATTTTAATGATCTAAATTGATTTGGAAGACAAAGAAGTATGAGAAAGATGAGTTGCAGGAGAAAAGATGGAATATTCTATCAACTTCACTATTTTAGTTATTTTCATTTTAGTTTAGGGTTTGTTCTTTCTTCGACAGAATCCTGAAAAAAAGAAGGGAAACCCCTTCAATTATGCTCTCTGTCCCTTCTTTCACAGAAAATGGAGAGGCGAATTGATGTACTTATTGGATCCGTCGGGACTGACGGGGCTCGAACCCGCAACGTCCGCCTTGACAGGGCGGTGCTCTTGCCTATTGAACTACAATCCCAGGGAAATAAGAAGAGATCTAGCAGAAATTTTGGATTCTTTTTTATTCTCTCGTATCAGGTATTTCTTAAGAACAAGAGTGTTCTACCATCTGATAGTAGATTGACAAATTGTTGGGCCGAGCTGGATTTGAACCAGCGTAGACATATTGTCAACGAATTTACAGTCCGTCCCCATTAACCACTCGGGCATCGACCCAACGCCTAATTCATTTTAGACGTTCCACAATCAACTTCCTTTCGTCTCCCAGGCAGATTTGACAAATACATATCACTTGATCTAAAATACAAAGTCCCACTGAGTAGACTATTAGAAGGACTTGACAAATATAGATCACTTGATAGAAAATCCCACTCCTATAGTCTTGAGTCTTGGTATACCCCCAGAGGGACTTGAACCCTCGTTTTCTCCGTGAAAGAGAGAGGTCGTAACCACTGGACCATAGGGGCCTATGGCCACCTTGATTCATAAATCAACTAGAAATAATAGGTCCCGGCCACCTTTAGAAAATAAAAAACACTAGAAAGAAAATAGGTAATAAGAAAAATACCATAGGTAATTAATAGGTAATTAATCCACCTTAACTTAATATAACTCAGGCCGAGAGCCGCCTTTAGGAAATGAATAGGAGATGAATCAAACCGAAAAACTCGTTAACTATTCTGGAGGTTAATGGTAATCAAACTTTACCATTCAATTACAACCTTAAAACTTGATTTCATTGGTCTTTCTCCTTTCACAAAGGGTTCTGCGTTGGATCCAAGATCCTTTACTCTCCAGTGGATTCAAGGTGCTTTACCAAAATATTATTTGACCACTTAAATTATATTGCGCCCTAAGTCATACTGTCAATTGACGACAGGACAGGAGGGCAATAAAAGAAGAGAGAAGACGGAAATATAGATTAGGTATATCC